TACAGACGAAAGATTTATCATCTCTAGGGGATTAAATCCCGAGTTATTGCGAAGTAAAAAAACCGATGAGATTATGGAAGTAAATATTCTTGCATTTATTGCTACTGCACTATTCATTCTAGTTCCTACCGCTTTTCTACTTATCATTTACGTAAAAACAGTCAGTCAAAATGATTAATTCAATTGAATTTGAAAATCCATTTGAATAAAACTTTCCTTCTGAGTTCTTATCAAAAAGTGACGAAGTCAAATAAAAAGGATTCCAATTTCATGTCTTAACTTAAATGAAATAAGCAGACTATAATCAGCAGTATTATAAGAGATAGATAGTATGATAGAAATAGATAAATCTTTCTTTCTACCATACTATCTATCTCTTTAGGCTATAAACTTAGTCTAGAAAGTTGTAATCTAGAATTATGTGTATATTAATTCTATATATTTTATGAAATTGACATAACACCCAATTTGCTACATCTATTTGTTCCGATCAATATGAAATAATTCATATCTTGGAATTCAATTTATTTTTCCTAATAAGGAAACGGTAAATACCCAATATGTGATTCGCCCGAGGCAAAATCTTATTATTGCATAGTCTCTCGTTAGACAACCACCATCTCTATCTCTATATCATTATCATTTCTCATAGAAAGTGCGTATACACTTAACAAAACGACTTCTTCTTTGAAGAGTAAAGAGGGAAAGAAATAAAAAAAAAAAGGAGTCCGGTCTTCCTCTTTATCTATCTATAAAGATAGTAAGAGCCCATTCCTGTTGATTGAAATAGAAAATTTCGGAAGAATTTTAGGTTGGAATAAATTTCCAATCATCTGAATCCCTTTCTTTTCGAAATACAAACACAGGAATCGCTGAAATAGCTCTGTGAAAGAAAGAGTATGATTCATATCATAGATTACTCCGTTGGAGTCCAATGGGATTCGATTTAAATTAAATAGTGCAAAATGCGTTGCAGAACGATCTATAAAACAATTGATACGCTTTGATTCCTGAACTCAATTAGCAGTACTTCTAGAGCCCACTTCTTCCCCACACTACGAGTGAAAGGGAAAATGTAAAGACTACCATTAAAGCAGCCCAAGCGAGACTTACTATATCCATGTGAATTATGTCCCCTATCTCTATAAATACGAAGGAATTATTCCATTATTCCATTATTCCTCACTAATAATAGTGGAATCAATGGCGCAGAGTCAAAAAGGGATTCTGACCGAACACTATTGAGAAACCAATCTAATAAATCGATTATAATTTCGAATCGGGAAAGATTAAACCCAAGCAAAATACATCAAAATACATAGTAATATCGTAATATCCCAAGTAAATGGAAAGATGTAGGAATAAGAATAAAATAATAAGGCCTATTCTTTTTTGTTTTGTTGACCTTCTAAGTAAAAAAAACAGAAGGGGAGAAATTACTAAAAAGGAGAAATCACTACCTATTGCAGACCTCTATTTATCCATTTGATCTAACCCGTACCCCCCTTCCCGGTTATCGCTGTGAAACAGGGGGGGGGTTGCCAAAAAGAAATCCTTTCTTTTTGCCCCGTTTTCTATAAAAGTCAATTATTAATCCAATCTAATATTGATTGGATACCTTAGGACTCAGAGATTCTCTCGAGTCCGTCGTATATAATATAAAGCAACTTCTGCCCCTTTCAAAACTATCAATTGAATTTCCTAGGAGGTTCTACAATCTGACTCAAGATCCAGTTATTAGATAGACACTCCCTTAGTAATAGAAGGGAGTCGTGAAGTCTTGATAGCCCCTCTGCCAGTAGACCAGTAGATTAGAATATTTTCTTGAATCCTAGATACGAACGAAGATTCACAATCTTTATCTTTTATTTTAGAAAACCTTCAGACCACGTGTTTAGAATCAAACACAGTAAAGTATCAACAGTCTGTTTCCTATGCTTCTACCAGGGAGGAATTCTGCGAGTTATATCAGCAGAACAGAAGAGAAGAGATTTCGAGTTTTTTGTTGATCAGGCGACACCCGGATTTGAACTGGGGAAAAAGGATTTGCAGTCCCCCGCCTTACCGCTCGGCCATGCCGCCAAAATGATACAAAATAGATGAAAATTTGCCCGGATTACTTAATTTTTATTATACTTGTGCATTTTGACTCCTGTTTTCCTTAATCCTTTTTCATAAAAGAAACACCCCTTTTTTGATTGGATTTGATCCACCCCTTCGATTGATTGTATAGTATCTGAAAATAGACAATGCTAAAAACATTCTCTCGCTTTTCTATTGCTATTGAGAAAAAAAAAAAGAAAATGTGTATTTTCAGCCGACAAATTGGAACCATTAACTATTGACTGCTTACTTCGAATTCATGAACGATTCTAGGATTTGAATCTCAAATTGTGTTTTCCTAATGACATAAGAAAATACAAATTGAGACAGAACTAATCAGTATTGATTTTTTTCAATCAAAAAGTCTTTCTCAATTTCAATTATAACAACACATATG